TACTTGGTATTAGAGTTCGAATGAAAACCACGCGATTGCAGGTAATGCCATAATTTTTTATTTTGTGAGGATCAATCAAATAAGGTTTTCCAAAATATTCTAAAAAAACAATGAGAAATAGATATGAATATGAATAGAGCAAGAAAAGAATGAAATAAAAAAACATAGTATAGAAAAGATATCCAAAATGATATAGAAATCACTATCCTATCCTACCCTTAGTTTTTATTTCCTTAATTTAATTAATTGTATTTCGTTTGATTAGGGTAAAGTTCCTTAAAAACCTCTGCTTTTTTTAAAATATCCTGAACAGTTCCTGTAGGCTGAGCGCCTTTTTCAAGGAAATAGAGAATCGCGGGAACGTTTAAATAAGTTTGATTCTTGATCGGATCATAAAAACCCACTTTCCGAAGATCTCTTCCTTCTCTTCGCGATCGAACATCAATTGCAACGATTCGGTAGACGGCTCATCGGGATAGATGTAGATGAAAAAGAACCCCCCCTAGAACCGTATAGGAAGTTTTATCCTCGTACGGCTCGAGAAAAAATGATTAGAAGTTTTGTCTATGGATAAAATTAGAATAAATAGAAAAGGAATCCGTAAAATAAATGAGTCTATAATTTAACTCATAGTCATTTTTTTAGCTTCCTGAAAAAAATCATTTGTACTCATAACTCAAGTTCAATAATTCTCAAATATCTTAAAGATTTTTCTTTAAGATATTTTTTTTATTGAGTGGTCTTTAACCCCCTTTTTTGTCTCGTTTAAAATCTATTTTTATTCTTTATTCGGATCCGTGAGACAATTGAAGTGGTGTTTCCTTGTTCTGGGATCCTTTATCTTTGTTTTAAATCATTGGGTTTAGACATTACTTCGGTGCTTCTTAATCCTTTCAAAATGGTAGCAACATACCCCTTTTGTGATTTCTTTCTATTAAAGAATCATACGGTTGATTCGTGCGCGATACACTGTGGATCGAAAAAGTTTTAGCCCTTCCAACAAAATTTTTTTTAATTTAAATTTTGCTAGAATCAGATCCTTTCGATTTCTATATCGAAGATATACTTACGAAGTTGTTCCAATTTATTGATTGGCATTAACCCTAGATCGTTGCCCCTGAGAAATTAATAAATACTTTCTACCCGAGCTCCATCATGCACTATTTACATTACAACCCAATAAAAAAAGAGGGGTTCTAGTAGAATAGAACAAACGACGTCGAGCCAAGAGCACTTTCATTCCTATATAAAATGGTGGTAAGAATCCACGCCGGATCGTGTCCTTCAAGTCGCACGTTGCTTTCTACCACATCGTTTTAAACGAAGTTTTACCATAACATTCCTCTAATTTGGAACCAGTATGGAATTGATTCAATTATGGAATCATGAATAGTCATTGGTTCGCTCGGTACATAGACATAGTCATTTCTATTTTTTCTTATCTATCTACATAGATAATAAAGATTTTTCTGAAGAAATATTAGCAAGACCCCGGCTTTTTTTGTATGAATGGAACATTTTTCTATAAATATCGATCTCAAAAAAAATATCTAACAGAAATATCCAGAAATCTAATCTAAATATAGAAATAACATAACTAACAGAAATCGCAGGAATAAATAAATTATATTTGACTCTGCCTCTTCAAGTTACTCAATAAGATAGACTGACCCATTTCCAACTTCCCAAAGATTCAATCCATAAGGAATCATTACAAATCTTGCTACTTGAAAAAGTTTCCTACTTCTGCATGATTAAGTGAATCAAGTTTTGCAGTAAAGACTCCATTTTATTATCATAAGAAAGAAAAATATTTTCTAATGGAATTGTCAATGATGTAAAGCAAATAAGCTAAATAGATCGAACAAAAAAAAAAGAAATATTATTGTTAAATATTTCAATTTTAATATTTTAGGGATGCTAATTATTTTTCACAAAAATAGAAAGACTATTGTGACTGAAATAGGATAACAATACATACCTATAAACTAAGCACTTCCTCGTTTTATATGTATTTTCATATTTTGTTTAGCCTGAGATTAAGTAATCTTTCTGGAACTGTGATCTAGGTCTCATCTTATCTTTATCTGAATCAGAAAAGGTTTCAGTTATCAGTTACTTTTGCATTTGCATGTCATTTGAACTCGATTTAGTTCAGTTTGTGAAAAACTTAGATATGATTCCGAAAAGAATAATTCAAAATTTAAAAAAGAAAGAGGAATAATATTCTATGCAATATTAGACCTTTAAACAGAACCTTGTTGAACAAAAAAGAAGTATTCAGATACAACGGATATGCTCTGGGACGGAAGGATTCGAACCTCCGAATAGCGGGATCAAAACCCGTTGCCTTACCGCTTGGCTACGCCCCATTTCTACTTTTATTGGACACTAATACTAATAAAGAATAATATTGGTATTAAGTGTTCGTCAATTCCAGCCCAAACTATCTATAGAAAATCTTTATTCTTTATAGAATCTATTATAGATTCGTGCTAGGATTTTGACATGTGTATATCTAGAATTCAACTGAATTTATTGATCATTACATATAATTCAATTAAGATATTGTATGAAAGTATGATTTCTTCTATTCTCCTTTGAGAATTGGAGGATTTTTGATTGAACGGAAAAAGAAGGATTTTTTTGTCTACCCTACTTTCTTTATTTTTCCTTATATCAATAACTCAATCAAAATGCAATTATCTCGACGAAAAAAATGTCTGTTATGCTTAATATCTTTAGTTTGATCTGTCTTAATTCTGCCCTTTATCCGAGTAGTCTTTTCTTCGCCAAATTGCCCGAAGCCTATGCTTTTTTGAATCCAATCGTAGATGTCATGCCAGTCATACCCCTGTTCTTTTTTCTTTTAGCCTTTGTTTGGCAAGCTGCTGTAAGTTTTCGATAAGATCTTTAATACTATCCTAGAAAATTCATGATTTATTCGATAAAAATTATAACAATTGATAAGATCAAATAAGTCTGACAGTATGAACCTTCGATTCAAACAGTGAAATTATCGGATAGCCGCGAGAAACCCGGCTCGCCGCATTTCCCGATTTTAATCCTTTTTATGGTGAAATACCTTATTAGCTTAGGGTCCCTTACAATAATTAGCTTAGGGTCCCTTACAATAGCTAATTATGGGTATGAAAGTGATTTGTGGTAATTAAAGACTCTTATTATATTACAAATTGAAATGAAATTTCATTTTCACTTCATTTGAATTTCTGAACATTCTTTTCTATTTCTAGAATTTTTTTTCTTGGTGTCAAAATAGGATATGTGATATAAAAATGGAGGATCTATTATCTTTTCTCGTTTTTCTTTTTCAAAAAATGATCTTGGAGGTTGTGTAATGCTTACTCTCAAACTTTTCGTTTACACAGTAGTAATATTCTTTGTTTCTCTCTTCATCTTTGGATTCCTATCCAATGATCCAGGACGTAATCCAGGACGTGAAGAATAAAATAAAAATTTAGTTTTTCTTGCTTGATTTTACAATTTTCTTTCAATTTTATTTTATCTATTCCACACGTTTAACTAGGAAAAAATAAAAAGGGGTTTGCGAAAATTGAAAGAAAAAAATAGAAAGTCATCAACGGAAACGGAAAGAGAGGGATTCGAACCCTCGGTACGAATAACTCGTACAACGGATTAGCAATCCGCCGCTTTCGTCCACTCAGCCATCTCTCCCAATTGAAAAAGATAATTACTATGTTACATTACACATCAAGTAAGGATTAAAGAAAGTATTTCTTTCACATTCTTTATCGTTATTATATAATTAGCAATTCCATTTAGATGCTCGAAAGATCCAAATAGAAAGATAAATAAAGAAGACCTTCTTGCTTTTATTTTGTTCGAGGTGCCTTTTGGACCTGGCCCGGTCAATACCCAGCCGGGCCTTTTTTTGTTCCAACGAATTCCTTTTATTTATAGGCAACATACTCTAAATACTTGGTATCTGTGTAAAAATTTCCGTTCTGGGGTTTACATATACTTCTAATTTTTGTTATAATGGAAATGGAGAATGGTTTTTGATTCAAAAGAATCAATTAAGGATGTATCAATTTGTATTTTCTTATGTCATTAGGCAAACAAATTTTATATTCAAATCTAAGAATAATTCACGAATTCTCAGTCAACGAATAGTTAATGGTTCCTGTTTGTCATAAATTTTAGCTTTTTTGAGTCAAAATAGAATTTGATTTTTAAATAGAAAAGTGAGTTGAAGTTTTTCGGCATTGTGTGTTTTGAGATACTATACAATCAATCAAATCAAATCAAAGGGGTAAATAAAACACAATCAAAAGGGGAAAAAGGGTTTATTTTATAATTTTTTTATATTTAAGGATGAAAAAGGGGATGCAAGTACAATAAACTAAAGTTTAGTAATCCAACGGTAATTTTTTATCCTGTTGTGTATCGTTTTGGCGGCATGGCCGAGTGGTAAGGCGGGGGACTGCAAATCCTTTTTCCCCAGTTCAAATCCGGGTGCCGCCTCATCAACAAATGAATAGAAATATCTTATTCTGCTCTGCTGATATAACTAATTCCCCAGCAGAACAGAATAAGGGGACTGTTGATACTTGGTTGATTCTAAACATCTGTTCTGGTAATTTTGTAAAAGATTGGAAATCTTTTTATATTCAAAGATTATAAAGGTCGAAGCAAGACTTTCCGATTCCCTTCTATTGCTATACTCATTGGGTCTTGAATTACATTGGATAGCCGGGGGATAATTCAACTACTAGTTAGGGAATTTCTATACTGTAATCTACATATATAGACTCGCGTATAGACTCGCGAGAATCTCTGAGTGTTCAGGCATTCAATCACTATTAGATTGAGATTGCATAGATTTTTTATAGAAAAGAAAAAAAAAAAATGATTTTTTTTCACCCCTCGTCAAGAGTATAATATACTATCTCCCAACTCCTTCAGATAGACAATCGCGAAGGGGTACGGATTATATCAAATATCAAATAGGAAATAAAAGTATGTAATAGATAGCAATTGATCTATTTTTACTTTGAAGGGCAAGAAAAAAAGGAAAGGGCTCTCTTATTTTATTACTGGACGTTCCATTCCATTAGTAACATTCCTTTGTAGTGTCATTGTGTATTTTACTTGTGTTTAGTCTTTCCCCATTAGAAATCATATAGGAATTTTTGAAATGGGTTTATTTGATTGGTTCATCAATAGTGTTTGGTCAGAATCCCTTTTTGACTCTGGACCATTCATTCTACTATTATTAGTGAGCAATAATGGAATAATTCTATCATAGAGATAAGGGACATAATTCACATGGATATAGTAAGTCTCGCTTGGGCTGCTTTAATGGTAGTCTTTACATTTTCCCTTTCACTCGTAGTATGGGGAAGAAGTGGACTTTAAAAGCACTCCTAATTTAGTTGAGGAAAGAAACGCTATCAATTCTTTTATAGATCGTTCCGTAACGCATTTTTTATTTGAATTGAAATAATTTTGAAATAAAAATATCTTCATTTCGAAATTCCATTGGATTCTAGTGGAGAAATGTATTCTATAACAGTAAAACGATTATTTCAGATTCATCGGAATAAATAGATGTATCAAAGAAATAGAATTGGGTCCTACGTCAATTCTATATATGGATTAATAACTACATATATTGAAGATAGAAGATAATAGAGTATACCAACTCTATTTACAACTTTATACACTACTATAACATAACACTACTAGAGAGTATGGTAAGTAAGAAATAAATTTCTTACTTACCATACTCTCGGATCTCATAGAATACCGCGGATTATAGCCCCTTGATTTCATTTAAGACGCAAAAATAGAATACTTTTCATTTGATTTCTTCAACTATTGATAAGAATTCAGAAGTCAAGTTTCATTTAAAGTAATTAATTGTTTTGACTAACTGTTTTTACGTAAATTATAAGTAGAAAAGCAGTAGGAACTAAAATGAACAGTGCAGTAGCAATAAATGCAAGAATATTTACTTCCATAATCTCATCGTTTTTTTATTTCACAATAACTCGGGATTTAATCCCATAGAGATGATAAATCTTTCACCTGTCAATTCAATGAATGCATTACCTATCGATGATCTTGAATCGGATCAATATCATGAATAACAATATCTGAGCTATTAAATTAATTCGTCGTCGAGAATTGAATAGTATAACATACGAAGATCTTTTATCCATACCGAATCCAAGATTGGATTCCCGGACCAATAAAAAACTCCTTTATTTATCCTTATTTTCTCTTCTTTCTTTTTAGGTCTTCCTTGTAGAACCATCAAATGAAGTCTCATCTAACCACACGTCTGTTTCCATTAACTACAAAACCCCAACAAACAATACAAGCGAAGTGGAAAAAGAGAGGAATTAGGTTCTAAATTTTAATGATCCAATTTTCTTTGTCTTCCAAAGAAGTATGAGAAAAATGAGTCGCGGGAGAAAAATGGAATATTCTATCAACTTCACTATTTTAGTTATTTTCCTTTTTTGTTTAGGGTTTGTTCTTTCTTCGACAGAATCCTGAAAAAAAGAGGGGAAACCCCTTCGGAATTCAATTATGCTCCCCTTCTTTCACAGAAAATAAAGAAGAAAATAAAGAGGCGAATTGATGTACTTATTGGATCCGTCGGGACTGACGGGGCTCGAACCCGTAACGTCCGCCTTGACAGGGCGGTGCTCTAGCCTATTGAACTACAATCCCAGGGAAATAAGAAGAGATCTAGCAGAAAATTTGGATAGGTATTTCTTAAGAACAAGAGGGTTCTACCATCTGATAGTAGGTTGCCAAATTGTTGGGCCGAGCTGGATTTGAACCAGCGTAGACATATTGTCAACGAATTTACAGTCCGTCCCCATTAACCACTCGGGCATCGACCCAACGCCTAATTCATTTTAGACGTTCCATAATCAACTTCCTTTCATCTCCCAGGCAGACTTGACAAATAAATAGAAATATCAAATGATATAAAATATGAAGTCCTTCTAAGTAGACTAATAGAAGGACTTTACAAACAGGGATCACTTGATATAAAATCCCACTCCTACTCCTATAGTCTTCCTATAGTCTTGAGTGTTGTTACACCCCCAGAGGGACTTGAACCCTCGTTTTCTCCGTGAAAGAGAGAGGTCGTAACCACTGGACCATAGGGGCCTATGGCCACCTTGATCTAGAAATAAACTAGAAGCAGAAATACTAGGTCCCGAGGGCCAACCACCCTTAGGAAATAAAAAAGCAATATAAACACATATAGTAGAATCTTTATCTCTATCATTCACAAAGCTGGGTTGGATCCCCAAGATCCTTTCCTTCGCATTGGATTTTAGTTGCTTTACCAAAATATTATTTGGCCGGTCAAATTATTAAATTCACCTAAGCCATATGAAATTATATTGAGCCCTAAGTCATACGTCAATTGACGACAGGAGGACAATAAAAGAAGAGAGAAGACGCAGATATAGATTAGGTATATCCGCATGT